TTTTATTATTTATAGAAAAATTATTGAAAATGGTTTATAATAATATATAAAAATATTTATTAATTAATATATTTACAAATAATTAAATACTTAATATATATATATATATATACAAACATATATATATATATATAAATATTATAATAAATATATTTATAATTATATAAAAATATTTTATTATATATAAATTTAATTAAATTTATATAATAAATAATAATATTATAATTAATTAAAAATTTAATTTTTAATATAAAATGAAATATAAATTTTTAAGTTAAAATATTTAATATAAATAATATTAATTAAATAAAAAAAAAAAAAAAAAAATCTATAGTATATATTTTTTATATATAAATAAATATTTATGGTTTAGGAATTTTATTATAAGTTTAATTTACATACAAATTTTAGTATTAATTTTATTATATTTAAAAAATATAATTATAAATGTGTAGTAATTAAAATTAAAAATTTAAGAAATTAAGGTTTAGTAATACAAAATTTAATTAACAAATTTTGTGCCAGCAGTTGCGGTTATACAAAAAATTAAATAAATTTTATTGGTAATAATTAATAAAAATAATAATTAAATTAAAAATAAAATTATTAAGTGAAATTTTTATTTTATTAAAATTTAAATTATAAATTATGAATTAAAAAATTTTAATTATAAACTAGGATTAGATACCCTATTATAAAAAATTAAATTAAATTACTAAAATAGTATATAATTATTTATTGAAACTTAAATAATTTGGCGGTATTTTAGTTCATTTAGAGGAATCTGTCTAGTAATTGATAATCCACGAATAATCATATTTAATTTAAAATTTTATATATCGTTGTTAAAAAAATATTTTTAAATAAAAATAATATTTTAAAATTTATAATTAAAATTAATTCAGATCAAGATGTAGATAATAATTAAAATAATGATGGATTACAATATATTTATATAAATGGATAATATTATTGAAATAATTATTTGAAAGTGGATTTAAATGTAATTTTAATTAATTTATTAAAATGATTAAAAATTAAAATATGTACATATTGCCCGTCACTTTCATTTAAAAATTGAAATAAGTCGTAACAAAGTAGGGGTACTGGAAAGTGTTCCTAGAAAGTTCAAATTAGATCTTGTTAAAGTATTTCATTTACATTGAAAAGAAATTATAATATATAATTAATTTGAAAAGGAAAAATTAATAAAAAATAAATAAAAAAAAAATTTATATAATTATTTAATGGGGGTTAAAGTATTTATATAGAAAAAATTTTTTAATTTATAAAGAATTAGTATTGTAAAAGAAGTTTGAAAAATTTTAAATAGAAAATTAATGAAAAGTAAATTTTATTTATTGTATCTTGTGTATCAGAGTTTATTAAAAAAATAATTTAAGGTAATTTATTTCGAATTTAAAGGAGATAATTAATTAATAAAGTTAATGTGGCATAATTATTTTTAATAATTAATTGGAAATGATAAGTTAATCGTTTTTAAAGATATCTAGTTTTTTTAGAAAAAAATTCAATTTTAAATTGAATTTTTATAAAGATTAATTATTTAATTAATATAAAATTCAATTAAATATTTTAGGGGATAAGCTTTAAATTAAAAATTTATAATTCAATTAAATTTAATTGAAGTTTTTAAAATTTATATTTTTTATAAATTATAATTTATTATAAATAATTTCATTTAATTAAAATTTTTTTTTATATTTAAATTTTTATAAAAATATAATTTTTAATTTATAAAAATTAGAATTTATGATAAAATTAGTATATAATAATTAAATAAGAAAAAATTAATTTTAATTAATAAAAAGGAATTCGGCAAATGAATATATTCACTTGTTTATCAAAAACATGTCTTTTTGAAAATAATTTAAAGTCTAATCTGCCCACTGAATGATTTTAAAGGGCTGCAGTATACTGACTGTACAAAGGTAGCATAATCAGTAGTCTTTTAATTGAAGACTTGTATGAATGATTTGATGAGATATAAACTGTCTCTTTATTATATATAGAATTTAATTTTTTAGTTAAAAAGCTAAAATTTTTATAAAAGACGAGAAGACCCTATAGATCTTTATATTTTATTTTTTTAAATTTACTATATAAAATTTTTGATTTTTATATAATAAAATATTTTATTGGGGTGATAGAAAAATTAAATAAACTTTTTTTAAAAATTAAACATTAATTTATGAATATTTGATCCATAATTTATGATTATAAGAATAAGTTACCTTAGGGATAACAGCGTAATTTTTTTTTTTAGTTCAAATAAAAAAAAGAGTTTGCGACCTCGATGTTGGATTAAGATAAAATTTAAATGCAAAAGTTTAAAATTTTGATCTGTTCGATCATTAAAATCTTACATGATCTGAGTTCAAACCGGCGTAAGCCAGGTTGGTTTCTATCTTTATATAAAATAAATAGTTTAGTACGAAAGGATCAATTATTTTAAATAATTTAATAAAAAGAATATTATTAATAAAAATTTACTATTTTGGCAGAAAAATGTAATGGTTTTAGAAGTCATAAATATATAATTAATTATATAAGTAGTAAATGTTATTAATGGAAATATTAAATATTATTTTAGGTATGTTAATTTTATTTATTGGGGTTTTAGTAGGAGTTGCTTTTTTAACTTTATTAGAACGTAAAGTTTTAGGGTATATTCAAATTCGTAAAGGTCCTAATAAAATAGGTTATATAGGGTTACTTCAACCTTTTTCAGATGGTATTAAATTATTTAGTAAAGAACAAATTTATTTAAATTTTTCTAATTATTTATATTATTATTATTCTCCTGTAATTGGTTTTTTTTTGTCTTTAATTATTTGGTCTTTAATTCCTTATTATTTTAATTTAATTATGTTTAATTTAGGAATTTTATTTTTTTTTAGTTGTACAAGAATTGGGGTTTATATTTTATTAATAGCTGGATGATCTTCTAATTCTAATTATTCTATATTGGGAGGTTTACGGGCTGTAGCTCAAACAATTTCTTATGAAGTAAGATTAGCTTTAATTATAGGTTCATCTTTAATTTTAATTATAGATTTTAATATAATTAAGTTAAGAATTTATCAGGAAAATGTATGATTTTTATTTTTAATGTTTCCTTTAAGAATATGTATATTTTCATCAATGTTAGCTGAGACTAATCGTACTCCTTTTGATTTTGCTGAAGGGGAAAGAGAATTAGTTTCTGGTTTTAATATTGAGTATAGAAGTGGGGGGTTTGCTTTAATTTTTTTAGCTGAATATTCAAGAATTTTATTTATGAGAATAATATTTGTTTTATTATATATGGGAGGTTATAATTTAAGATTAATATTTTATTTAAAATTAAGATTTATTTCTTTTATATTTATTTGAGTTCGAGGTACTTTACCTCGTTATCGATATGATAAATTAATATACTTATGTTGAAAGGTTTATTTACCAATTTCTTTAAATATATTTATATTATATTTAGGTATTAAAATATTTATTTTATAATAAATATTTTTAGTATAAATTAATAGAATTTTATTCTTTCTTAAGTTTTCAAAACAAATGCTTTTACAAGCTCATTAATTAAGAATTAAAAATAATTTTATCTCATATTTTTCTAACAATCGGATTTATGATATAATAAGAAAAATAAATTACTGTTAAAATTTGTCCCGTTAAAATATATGGAATTTCAACTGGACGAGCCCCAATTCATGTAAGTAAAAAGATGGTTGTTACTATTAATCAAAAAATAATTTGATTAATTGGATAAAATTGTAAACTTTGTATTTTTTTATTAAAAGTGAATGGGAGAATAGCTAGAATTAAAATTGATATTAATAATGCAATTACTCCACCTAATTTATTAGGAATAGAACGTAAAATAGCATAAGCAAATAAGAAGTATCATTCTGGTTGAATGTGAATTGGTGTAACTAAAGGATTAGCAGGGATAAAATTATCAGGATCTCCTAATATATAAGGATTTGTAAGAGTTAATATAATTAAAATAAATATAATAATAATGAATCCAATTAAATCTTTAAATGTAAAGTAAGGATGAAAAGGAATTTTATCTAAGTTTCTATTAATTCCTAAAGGATTATTTGATCCTGTTTGATGTAAAAATATTAAATGAATTATAGTTATAGCTAAAATAATAAAAGGTATTAAAAAATGAAATGTATAAAATCGAGTAAGAGTAGCATTATCTACTGCAAATCCTCCTCAAATTCAATTTAATAAAGTAGTTCCTAAATAAGGAATAGCAGATAAAAGATTAGTAATTACTGTTGCTCCTCAAAAAGATATTTGTCCCCAAGGGAGAACATATCCTATAAATGCTGTTATTATTAATAAAAATAAAATAATAATTCCTACTATTCAAGTATAAAAGAAATTAAATGATTCATAATAAATTCCTCGGCCAATGTGAATATAAATACAAATAAAAAAAAAAGAAGCTCCATTAGCATGGAGAGTTCGAATAAGTCACCCATAATTTACATTTCGACAAATATAATTTACTCTATAAAATGCTAATTCAATATTAGCATAATAATATATAGTAAGAAATAATCCTGTAATAATTTGAGTAATTAAACATAGAGCTAATAATGATCCAAAATTTCATCATGAGGAAATATTTACGGGGGTAGGTAAGTCAATTAATAAATTATTTATTATTTTTAATAAAGGATGAGTTTTTCGGAAAGGTAAGAATTTATTTATCATTAGTTAAAGGATCGTAATGGCCCAAAAAAAATATTAGTAATTTTAATTACGGCAATTAAAGTAATAAATAAATAGATAATTAATATAATAATTAATAAAAAGGTTTGATTATTATATAATTTAGTTAATCTGATTTTATTTTCATTAAAAAATATAAAATATTGATTAAAGTTAATTATTTCATTATTTAATAAAGAATTTTTTAAATAAAAATTGTAAATCAAAAAATAAGTTAGTAAAAATAATAAAAAATATAATATTAAGATAAATTTGAATTTTAATGAAAAATTTATTAATTCATTAGATGCAATTCTTGATACGTAAATAAAAAGAACTAATAATCCTCCTAGAAAAATTAAAAATAAAATATAAGAAAATCAATAAGTATTAATAAAAATTCCTAACATTAAAGATAAAATTAAAGTTTGGCATAAAATTAAAAGTCCTATTGCTAATGGGTGAGTAATAAAATATATTAATAAAGAAATAGAAATTATGGATATTGAAAGAAATAATTCTAAAATTTCAAAGAATAGTTTAATAAAAATAATAATTTTGGAGATTATTGATGAGTCTAAAGTCTTTTCTTTGAAGTTTTCAAATTAAATATTATTTTTGGTTTACAAGACCAATGTTTTATTTTAAACTATAAAAACTAACTAATGATAAAGATTGTAATTTTAGTAATATTTTTTTTTGGTAATATAATTTTTGTTAATAAACATAAACATTTATTAATTGTTTTATTAAGATTAGAATTTATTGTTTTAAGAATTTATTTTTTAATAATAAATTATTTAATAATAAATGAATATGATATATATATATTAATAGTTTTTTTAGTATTTTCTGTTTGTGAAGGAGCTTTAGGGTTGTCAATTTTAGTTTCATTAATTCGAACTTATGGTAATGATTATTTTCAAAGTTATAATTTATTATGATAAAAATTTTTTTATTTTTATTATTTATAATACCTTTATGTTTTTTAACAAAAATATTTTGATTGGTTCAAATAATAATATTTTTTATAATATTTTTATTTATAAGTTTATCTTTAAATATAATAAATTTTTGTAATTTAGGTTATATAATAGGATGTGATGTTATTTCTTTTGGTTTAATTATATTAAGAATTTGAGTTTGTTCTTTAATATTAATGGCTAGAGAAAATTTAATTAAAACAAATTATTATTTTAATTTATTTATATTAAATGTTTTATTTTTACTAATAATATTATATTTAACATTTAGAATAATAAATATTTTAATATTTTATTTATTTTTTGAGGGGAGATTGATTCCTACTTTAATTTTAATTTTAGGTTGAGGTTATCAACCTGAACGTATTCAGGCTAGATTATATTTATTATTTTATACTTTATTTGTTTCTTTACCTTTATTATTAGGATTATTTTTTATTTTTAATAATATTAATTCTATAATAATATATATATATAAATTTTATGAAAGTAATTCTTTAATCTTATATTTATCTATAATTTTAGCTTTTTTTGTTAAAATACCAATATATTTTGTACATTTATGATTACCTAAAGCTCATGTTGAGGCTCCAATTTCTGGATCTATAATTTTAGCTGGTATTATACTAAAGTTGGGAGGTTATGGTTTATTACGCGTAATAATTTTATTTCAAAAAATAACTTTAAGAATGGGATTTATTTGAGTTGTTATTAGATTAGTAGGTGGATTTTTTATTAGTTTAAAATGTTTTTGTCAAGTAGATATAAAATCATTAATTGCTTATTCTTCAGTAGCTCATATAGGATTAGTAATTGGTGGGATTATAACAATAAATTATTGGGGGTTTTTTGGTTCTTATGTTTTAATGATTGGTCATGGTTTATGTTCTTCAGGTATATTTTGTCTTTCTAATATTAATTATGAACGATTAGGGAGACGAAGTTTATTTTTAAATAAAGGTTTAATAAGATTTATACCTTCAATAAGATTATGATGATTTTTATTTATAATTGGAAATATAGCAGCTCCCCCCTCAATAAATTTTTTAGGGGAAGTTGAGTTAATTAATAGTTTAATTAGATGATCATGAGTAACTATATTATCATTAATATTAATTTCTTTTTTTAGAGCTGGTTATAGATTATATTTATTTGCTTATTCTCAACATGGATTATTTAATATAGGATTATATAGTTTTTATACAGGAGTTTCTCGAGAATATTTATTATTATTTTTACACTGGTTACCTTTAAATATTTTTATTTTAAAGTTTGATTATATAATTTGGTTTTACTTAAATAATTTAAATAAAATATTGATTTGTGGAATCAAATATATGGTCTCCATTTTAGGTTATTAAAAATAATATTTCAATTTGTTTTCTTAGATTTTTTTTTTTATTTATATTTATAATAATAAATATAATTTTTATAGTTTATTTTTTTATAAATAATTTAGTAATTTTTTTAGAGTGAGAAATTGTTTCATTAAATTCAATAAATATTGTATTTTCAATTTTATTAGATTGAATATCTTTATTATTTATAATATTTGTTTCTTTAATTTCATCTTCAGTAATTTATTACAGAAAAAGATATATAAGTTCAGAATTAAATTTAAATCGGTTTATTATTTTAGTTTTATTATTTGTTCTTTCTATAATATTATTAATTTTAAGCCCTAATATTATTAGAATTTTTTTAGGTTGAGATGGTTTAGGATTAGTTTCTTATGGTTTAGTAATTTATTACCAGAATATTAAGTCTTATAATGCAGGTATATTAACTGTTATATCTAATCGAGTTGGGGATGTAATATTATTAATAGTTATTGCTTGGATAGTAAATTATGGGAGTTGAAATTTTATTTTTTATTTAGATTTAATAAAGGTTGATTATTGTATACAAATTATTAGAGGTTTAGTTATTTTAGGTGCTATAACAAAAAGAGCTCAAATTCCTTTTAGAGCTTGATTACCTGCTGCTATGGCAGCTCCTACTCCTGTTTCTGCTTTAGTTCATTCTTCTACTTTAGTTACGGCTGGGGTTTATTTATTAATTCGATTCAATAATCTCTTAATTGGCACTGAATTTTTAAAAATATTATTATTAATTTCTGGGTTAACTATATTTATAGCAGGAATTTCAGCTACTTATGAGTTTGACCTTAAAAAAATTATTGCTTTATCAACATTAAGACAATTAGGCTTAATAATAAGAATTTTAAGAATAGGATTTTATGATTTAGCTTTTTTTCATTTATTAACTCATGCTATATTTAAAGCTTTATTATTTATATGTGCTGGGATAGTAATTCATATATTAAATGATAATCAAGATATTCGGTATATAGGGGGATTGAGATTATATATCCCAATAACTTCACTTTGTTTTAATATTTCAAATTTAGCCTTATGTGGTATTCCTTTTTTAGCAGGATTTTATTCTAAAGATTTAGTTTTAGAAATAGTTAGAATAAGAAATTTAAATTTAATTATTTTTTTTTTATACTATTTTTCTACTGGTTTAACAATATTTTATACTATTCGTTTATTAATATATTTAATAATCAGAGATTATAATTTATTTGGGGTATATAATTTATTTGAGGAAGATTATACTATATTAAAAAGAATAATAATATTATTATTTATAAGAGTTATTTCAGGAGGGGGATTAAGTTGATTAATTTTTAATTATCCTTATATAATTTTTTTACCATTTAATATAAAAATGATAGTAATTTATGTTAGAATAATTGGTGGAATTTTTGGGTGATTAATTAGATCTATAAATTTATATTCTATAAATAAATTTTTATTGACTTATAAAATAAGAAGATTCTTAAGTTTTATATGATTTATACCTAATTTATTTACTTATGGGATTAATTTTAATTTCTTAAATTTAGGTCAAAATTTAATAAAAACTATTGATTTAGGTTGAAGAGAATTATACAGAGGTCAAGGAATATACAAGATTATAAAAAGTTATTCTATTATTTTTAATTTAATAATAATAAATAATTTTAAAATTTACTTGTATAGATTTGTATTATGAATATTATTTGTTACAATATTTATATTTAGAATAATTTATTTAAATAGCTTAAATATAGAGTATAATATTGAAGATATTAGGGTGATAATTTATCTTTAAATATATTTATAAAAATATGAAATTTTATTTTTACATTGAAAATGTAAAGTTTTTTTTTTAAACTATATAAATAAGAAATATTAATGATAATTAATCACTAAAATTAAGTTAGCAGCTTAATATAAAATATTTCTTTAATTGGAATTATTGATTCAATAATACCATTAACAGTGGTATACCCTCTTTTTGGTTTCAATTAATAAATAAGGAGTATGTGTTCTCTATCTTTTAAGTCGAAATTAAATGCATAAATTGCTTCTTATTTAAGATAATTTAAATTATTAATATTTTTTGATTGCAAATCAAATGTTTTTTTTAAACTATTATCCTTTAATATGTTCAATTTAATATTTTTTGATTTCATTCATGGTAAAGACCAATTAGAAGTATAATAATGAAAAAACTTGAAGTTTTAAATCAAATTATAATATTTGATAAAGAAAAAGTTGGGATAATTGGAAAAATTAATGCAATTTCTACATCAAAAATTAAAAAAATTACAGTGATTAAAAAAAAATGTAATGAGAATGGAATACGAGGAAGAGATTTAGGGTCAAAACCACATTCAAAAGGAGAACATTTTTCTCGGTCTAAATTAGTTTTTTTTGAAATAATTGTGGAAATTAAAATAAATAAATTTGATAATAAAGTAAATAATAATGATATAATTAATATAATTTTAATTATTTATATTAAATTAAATTAAACTTTTTGATTGGAAATCAAATATACTAAATATATTATATAAATAATTAATTACCTCATCAGTAAATAGAAATATATAAAAATAATCATACTACATCTACAAAATGTCAATATCAAGCAGCTGCTTCAAATCCAAAGTGGTGAGTTCTAGAGAAGTGATTATTAATTAAACGAATAAAACATGTTAATAAAAAAATTGTTCCAATAATAACGTGAAGTCCATGGAATCCTGTTGCTATAAAAAAAGTTGACCCATATACTCTATCAGAAATAGTAAAAGGGGCTTCATAATATTCATAGGCTTGTAATATAGAAAAGTAGAAGCCTAGAATAATAGTTAAAAGTAATCTTTGATAAGTTTGTGAAAAATTATTATTTATTAAAGAATGGTGAGCTCAAGTTACTGTTAAACCTGAAGAGATCAGAATAATTGTATTAAGGAGGGGAATTTGAAATGGATTAAATGGAGTAATATTTACAGGGGGTCATATAGTCCCTAATTCAATATTAGGAGCTAATCTTCTATGAAAAAAAGCTCAAAAAAAAGAAATAAAAAAAAATACTTCTGAAATAATAAAAAGAATTATTCCTCATCGAAGACCTTTAGATACTAAAATTGTATGTTTACCTTGAAAAGTTCCTTCTCGACATACATCTCGTCATCATTGGAATATAGTTAAAGCAATAATTATATAACCTAAAATTAATAAATTTATGTTAAAATTATGAAATCATTTTACTAAACCAGTAACTAAAGTTATAGATCCAATAGCTCCTGTTAAAGGTCAAGGTCTATAATCTACTAAATGAAATGGGTGATTGTGATTATTATTTGTCATTTAATTAGTTTCTCTAGAATAAAGAGTTCTTAAAATTGAAATTACATATGATTGAATAATTGCTACAGCTCTTTCTAATATTAATAAGATAATTTGAATAATAATTAGAAAAATAATAAAATAAGAACTTATAATATTACCTGTATTTCTAAGTAAAGTTAATAATAAATGTCCTGCAATTATATTAGCTGTTAAACGGATAGCTAAAGTTCCAGGTCGGATAATATTACTAATAGTTTCAATTAATACTATAAATGGTATTAAAATTCTTGGTGTTCCTTGAGGAATTATATGAATGAATATATGGTTAGCATTATTAATTCATCCATATAATATAAATCTTAATCATAATGAAAGGGATAAAGTTAATGAAATAGAAAGATGACTAGTTCTAGTGAAAATATAAGGGAATAATCCTAAAAAATTATTAAATAAAATAAATGAAAAAAGAGAAATAAAAATAAAGGTTGATCCTTTATTTTTATTGAAATTTAGTAAAATTTTAAATTCATTATGAAGTTTATTAATAATGAATTTTCAAAGAAAAAAATGTCGATTAGGTAATAATCAAAATGATAAAGGTAAAAATAATAAACCAATAAAAGTTCTTAATCAATTAATTGATAAATTAAAAATATTAGTTGAAGGATCAAAAATAGAAAATAAGTTATTTATCATTTTCAAGGTAAATTTTTTTTAAAATTTTTATTATTTTTTATAAATTTTATATTAAAATTATAATATGTATAATAATTTATAATATTAAATAATAAAAAAATTATTAAGAAAAATAGAAAATAAAAAATTCAATTGATGGGTATTATTTGAGGAATAAAAGAATATTACAAAAGTAATAATTTAAGTTTGACATACTAATGTTATAATTTAACTAATTCTTTCATTAGAAGTAATTGCTAATTTACTATAAGATGGTTTAAGAGACCAATACTTGCTTTCAGTCATCTAATGATGAATAATTATTAATTCAGTGAATAAAATTTTTTATAGAGATACTTTCAATAACAATAGGTATAAATCTATGATTAGCACCACAGATTTCTGAACATTGACCAAAAAAAATTCCAGGACGATTAATAAAAAAATTAGTTTGATTTAATCGTCCTGGGTTAGCATCAACTTTTACCCCTAATGAGGGGATAGTTCAGGAATGAATAACATCAGTTGCTGTTACTAAAATTCGAATTTGATTATTTATAGGGAGAATAATACGATTATCGACATCTAATAAACGAAAGTTATTTAATGAGTTAGGTTCATTAATTATATAAGAATCAAATTCAATATTATTAAAATCGGAATATTCATAACTTCAATATCATTGATGACCAATTGATTTTAAAGTAATTAAAGGATTATTAAGTTCATCTAAAAGATATAATAAACGTAAAGAAGGGAGAGCAATAAAAATTAAAGTAATAGCTGGTAAAATAGTTCAAATTAATTCAATTATTTGTCCTTCTAGAAGAAATCGATTAATAAATTTATTAAAAAATAAATTTATTATTAAATATATAACTAGAATAGTAATTATTAGTAAAATAACTAAAGTATGATCATGAAAAAAAATTATTTGTTCTATTAAAGGAGAAGCTCCATTTTGTAAATTTAAATTAGATCATGTTGCCATTTCTAAAAAAAGGAAAACCTTTATAAATGGGGTTTAAATCCATTACATATAATCTGCCATATTAGAAAATACTTATAATAGGTAATTCATTATAAGAATGTTCAGCAGGGGGAAGATTTTGATATCATTCAATAGAGGTTGGTATATTTAAAGAAAAAATTACTATTCGTTGGTTAATTATTGATTCTCAAATAATTATTATTATTATAATTGTTGCGATTAATGAGATATAAGAACCTAAAGATGAAACAATATTTCAGGATAAATAATTATCAGGATAATCTGAGTATCGTCGAGGTATTCCTGCTAATCCTAAGAAATGTTGAGGAAAAAAAGTTAAATTTACTCCAATAAATATAGTAATGAATTGAATTTTTAAAAAATAATTATTTAAAGAAAGACCTGTGAAAAGAGGATATCAATGAATAAAACCACCTAAAATAGCAAATACAGCTCCTATAGATAATACATAATGGAAATGAGCTACTACATAATAAGTGTCATGTAAAATAATATCAATTGATGAATTAGCTAAAATTACACCAGTTAAACCTCCAACTGTAAATAAAAATACAAATCCTAATCTTCATAATATAGAAGGACTATAATTAATTTGAGTTCCATATAAAGTAGCTAGTCAACTAAAAATTTTAATTCCTGTGGGTACTGCAATAATTATTGTAGCAGAAGTAAAATAAGCTCGTGTATCAATATCTATTCCTACTGTGAATATATGATGAGCTCATACAATAAAACCTAAAAGTCCAATTGCTATTATAGCATAAATTATCCCTAAAGAACCAAAAGTTTCTTTTTTACCTCTTTCTTGGGAAATAATATGGGAAATTATACCAAATCCTGGGAGAATTAAAATATATACTTCAGGGTGACCGAAAAATCAAAATAAATGTTGATAAAGAATTGGATCTCCTCCTCCTGCAGGATCAAAAAAAGATGTATTTAAATTTCGATCTGTAAGTAATATAGTAATTGCTCCAGCAAGTACTGGTAAAGAAAGAAGAAGTAAAAGAGCTGTAATTCCTACAGCTCAAATAAATAATGGTATTTGATCAAATGTTATATTACTGATACGTATATTAATAATAGTAGTAATAAAGTTAATTGCTCCTAAAATTGAAGAAATTCCCGCTAAATGTAATGAAAAAATAGCTAAGTCTACAGATGAACCTCTATGCGCAATATTAGATGAAAGTGGGGGGTAAACTGTTCATCCAGTTCCTGCTCCATTTTCTACGATTCTTCTTGAGATTAATAAAGTTAATGAAGGAGGTAATAATCAAAATCTTATATTATTTATTCGTGGAAAAGCTATATCTGGAGCTCCTAATATTAAAGGTACAAGTCAATTACCAAATCCTCCAATTATAATAGGTATTACTATAAAAAAAATTATAATAAAAGCATGGGCTGTTACAATAGTATTATAAATTTGATCATCACCAATTAATGAACCTGGATTTCCTAATTCAGTTCGAATTATTAAACTTAAAGATGTTCCTACTATTCCTGATCAAATTCCAAAAATAAAATATAAAGTTCCAATATCTTTATGATTAGTAGAATAAAGTCATTTTCGCTTTTAATAAAATGGCTGAGGAATAAGCGGTAAATTGTAAATTTATTAACGAGATAATTCTCTTTTATTAGCCTTATATTCATTAATGATTTAAAATTGCAAATTTTAAGGTGTATATATTATACTAAGGCTTAAAGAATTTTCTTTATAAATAATTTTGAAGATTATTAGTTTAATTTAACTTAAAACCTTAAAAAAATATAAAAGTGGAAATAATTAAACCTGTTAAAGAAATAAACGAGAAAAAGTTAATAATTAAAAAAAAACTATTTTTAATTTTAATTTTAAATCATTTTAATTTAAAAAAATTTAATATTAGAGAAAGATATACAATTCGAATATAAAAAAATAATATAATAAGTCTAGATATAATAAATATAAAAGAAATTAAAAATCTATTATTTATAATTAAAAAATTAATAATAATTCATTTTGGGAAAAATCCTAAGAAAGGAGGAAGACCTCCTAAAGAGAAAAAATTAATTATTAAAGAAATTTTAATTAAAGGAATTAAATTAAAATTTATAATTTGATTAATATAAAAAATATTTAATAATGAAAATATAAAACATATAATTAAATTTATTAATGTGTAAATTAAAAAATATATTATTCAGATATTTTCTCTAATTAATATTCTAGCTATTAATCATCCTAAATTATTAATTGAAGAAAAAGCTATTAATTTTCGAATAGAAGTTTGATTGAATCCTCTAATGGCTCCAATTATAACATTTAAAATTATAATAATTAAAATAAAATTATTGTTTATATAATATGAAAGGAGAATTATAGGGGAAATTTTTTGTCAAGTTATAAGTAAAAAACAATTTGTTCAAGATAAACCTTCTATTACATTAGGAAATCAAAAATAGAATGGAGCAGAACCTATTTTTATTAATAAAGAAGAGTTAATTATAATTGCTAGAAAATTATTTATTTCAAAATTTTTTAATAAAATTATTTTTAATAAGATAGAAAATAAAAAATTAATAGAAGCAATTGATTGAATAAGGAAATATTTTAATGATGCTTCTGTATAAAGAAGATTTTTAGAATTAGAAATAAGGGGGATAAATCTTAATAAATTAATTTCTAAACCTACTCAACAACCTAATCAAGTATTAGAGGAAATAGAAATTAATGTTCTAAAAAATAGAATAAACATGAAAAATATTTTGTTAGAATTAATGAAAAAAATTTAAAATAATATAATATTTTAAGAAATTAAAATTCTTGTTCTTCGAATATATTTTAGTGTAAGAAGCACAATAATTTTTGATATTATTAGATTTAGTTTGATTCTAAAAAATATAATAAAGGTAAAAATTTACATAATTTATTCTATCAGAATAATCCTTTTATCAGGCACTTTATTAAGAAAAAGGATATCTTTATATTTGAGGTATGAGCCCAAAAGCTTATTTTAGCTTATTCTTAA